ATGGCAGTTCCAAAAAAACGTACTTCTATGTCAAAAAAACGTATTCGTAGAAATATTTGGAAGAAAAAAGGATATTTAGTTGCAGTAAAAACTTTTTCTTTAGCGAAATCGGTTTCCACCGGGCATTCAAAAAGTTTTTTTGTGCGACAAACAAATAATAAAGTCTTAGAATAATCTCAATTGATATAGCCTAAAGAACCTCAAATTTTGTAAGATGAATGTTAACTAATGTATTTTTCTGTATTGAATTTCTCAATATTACTTAGAACTCACTGCTGTGATATATAGAATAAGAGTTTTTTGTATATTGGGTTCTAAGTATTATTTTTTTCCCTATCGCAATTGTACTTTTCTATTGTGAAAGGTACAATTGTGATAGAGATTGAAACTCTTTTGTTATATGCCTATCCCAAAACTTAATTGGTTTTGTAAATGGTATTCTAAATTAGAAATTATATGCGCAATAAAGAATATTAATACTTTAATTTTAATATACTAAGGTATCGAACTAAGGTATCGAAATCATTAGAAAAATAACAAATTATTTGTATTTAATGATGAAATTGTGATAGATATGAAATCCTAGTTATTTTATTTTGTTCATTGAAAAAAAAAATCAATCTTTTTCATTTGAATCCATGAAATCGGATAAATGAAAAACAAATCATAAAAAAATAGAGAAAAAAAGACAATTCTTAGTTTTATACCTCAACCGAGAAAAAACTATGGAGTTCCAACTGTTTGGAGAAAACTTAGTTTCTAGTACATGAAAGTTGATTGTTAAAAAACCCACGACGATACTACCTAGGTAGGTATTTTATTGAAGATTCAAATATTTAAACCACAAACCAGTCTTTATTCATTGATTCTAATTAATGTTTCCTAAACTATATTGAATCCTTGAATCTCGACGATTCAACATGAATTGACTATTATTATTTCAAGTAAGCCGCCGTGGTGAAATCGGTAGACACGCTGCTCTTAGGAAGCAGTGCTAAAGCATCTCGGTTCGAGTCCGAGTGGCGGCATCTTCTAAAAGAGATACAATAGATCCTAAAATGTATTCAATTCGCGATTTCCAATTCTGTAATGGGACCCCTTTTATGATATTTGCGACTTTAGAACATATATTAACTCATATCTCTTTTTCGATCATTTCAATTGTGATTATGATTCATTTGATGACCTTATTAGTCCACAAAATTGTAGGATTACGTGATTCATCAGAAAAAGGGATGATAGCTACCTTTTTCTCTATAACAGGATTATTAGTTTCTCGTTGGATTTCTTCGGGACATTTTCCATTAAGTAATTTATATGAGTCATTAATCTTCCTTTCGTGTAGTTTCTTCATTATTCATATGATTCCCAAGATACGTAACCTTAAAAACGATTTAAGCACAATAATTGCACCAAGTACCATTTTTACTCAAGGCTTTGCCATGTCGGGTCTTTCAACTGAAATGCATCAATCCGCAATATTAGTACCTGCTCTACAATCTCAGTGGTTAATGATGCACGTAAGTATGATGTTATTGAGCTATGCAGCTCTTTTATGCGGATCATTATTATCAGTCGCTCTTCTAGTCATTACATTTCGAAAAAACATCAAAATTTTTTGTAAAAGCAATAATTTATTAATTAAGTCATTTTTCTTTGGTGAGATTGAATATTTGAATGAAAAAGGAAGTGTTTTTAAAAACACTTCTTTTCCTTCATTTCGAAATTATTACAAATATCAATTAACTGAGCGTTTGGATTATTGGAGTTATCGTGTCATTAGTCTAGGGTTTACCTTTTTAACCATAGGTATTCTTTGTGGAGCAGTATGGGCTAATGAGGCATGGGGATCCTATTGGAATTGGGACCCCAAGGAAACTTGGGCATTTATTACTTGGACCATATTCGCGATTTATTTACATACTAGAACAAATATAAATTGGAAAGGTACGAATTCGGCACTTGTAGCTTCTATAGGATTTATTATAATTTGGATATGCTATTTTGGGATCAATCTATTAGGAATAGGTCTACATAGTTATGGTTCATTCACATAAACATCTAATTGAATAAACTACATGAAGAATACATAAGATAAAAACATCATCCCATATATAACGAAAGTTTGTTTTTATGAGTTTTTGAGAACCGTTTGAATCAAGGAATCATTCAAATTTAAATGGTTCTCAAAAACTCGAGATGTATCTAATTACAATTCTTATTTATTTTATTTCTTTTTTCATTATACAGTACAGCAAACGATTTTCAAAATATTAAATTCAAAGAATTATAAGACTTTCCTTCCGTTTCATTAATGAAACACTATCTATGATAATAATTGGATAAGATAGCGTGTACCTTGTCAACTGATAACGAGAGAACAAAATCGGGATAAATACCAATACTTATTACGGGTAGAAAGATACAGATTGAAAGAAATAGTTCTCGTAGTCCAGAATCCCAAAAATTAGAGTTTGGAATATTAAATAACTTGTATCCATAAAACATCTGACGTAACATAGATAATAAATAAATAGGAGTTAATATCATTCCAATTGCCATTACAAAAGTAATTAGCATTTTTGACATTAAAAGATATTTTGTACTAGTAATTAGTCCAAAAAATACTACAAATTCCGCAACAAAACCACTCATTCCTGGCAATGCAAGAGAAGCCATCGAGAAGCTACTGAACATGGTAAATGTTTTTGGCATTGGGATAGATATCCCTCCCATTTCTTCGAGATAAACAAGACGTGTTCTATCACAACTCGTTCCCGCCAAGAAAAAAAGTGCAGCACCAATAAATCCATGAGAGAGCATTTGTAAAATAGCTCCATTGAGTCCCATGTCGGTTATAGAACCAATTCCTATAATTGTGAAACCCATGTGAGATACAGAGGAATAGGCTATTCTCTTTTTTAAATTACGTTGACCAAGAGAAGTTGAAGCTGCATAGATTATTTGCATTGTTCCTATTATCACCAACCAAGGAGAAAATATAGAATGAGCGTGGGGTAGTAATTCCATATTGATCCGAATCAATCCATATGCGCCCATTTTTAATAGGATTCCAGCTAAAAGCATACATGTACTGTAATGTGCTTCTCCATGAGTATCAGGTAACCATGTATGTAGGGGTATAATCGGCAATTTGACAGCATAAGCAATAAGGAAGCCAAAATAGAATATTATTTCCAATGCCACAGGATATGATTGATTAATTAATCTTTCAAAATCTAATGTTGGTTCATTGGAACCATATAAACCCATACCTAGAACTCCTATTAAGAAAAAAATGGAACCCCCTGCAGTGTACAAAATAAACTTTGTAGCCGAGTAGAGGCGTTTCTTTCCCCCCCACATGGATAAAAGTAAGTAAACAGGAATTAATTCTAACTCCCACATGATGAAAAAAAGTAAAAAGTCTCGAGAGGAAAATAATCCTATTTGACCGCTGTACATTGCTAGCATCAGGAAATAGAACAACCGCGAATTTCGAGTAATTGGCCAAGCTGCTAAAGTTGCTAAAGTAGTGATAAATCCTGTCAGTAAAATGGGTCCTATGGAAAGTCCATCGATTCCTAGTCTCCAGTGGAAATCAAAAACATCTATCCATTTAGAATCTTCCTTCAATTGCATTAATGGATCATCCAATTGGAAATGATAACAGAATGCATAAGTCGTTAGAAGGAGTTCTAATAAGCATATACATATAGTATACCACCTAAACATCTTATTCCCTCTATGAGGGAAAAAGAAAATTGAGGAACCCGCAAATATCGGTAAAACAACAAGTATTGTTAACCAAGGAAAATAACTCGTGATAAAGACAAGATACATTTTGACCAGAAAAGCCCGTCCTCAAAATAATATATTTTGTCGAGCACGGGCTTTTGTCGGTGAAGAGGAATCACAAATGATTCAAGTGGAGTTTTTTGTAACGTATCAATAAGATAGAGCCATGCTGCGAGTTGTTTCAGGCCCTAAATAAACACGGACACTCAAAAAATCTGTTGGGCAGGCAGATTCACATCTCTTACAACCTACACAGTCCTCGGTTCTTGGCGCGGAAGCTATTTGCTTGGCTTTACATCCGTCCCAAGGTATCATTTCCAATACATCTGTGGGGCAAGCTCGTACACATTGAGTACACCCTATACATGTATCATAAATTTTTACTGAATGTGACATTGGATCTATAAAGTACAGTTTTGAACATAAAAGATTTTCGATCTGGTCAAATCAAATTAGTAGTAAATGAATCATATATTATATATTGTAATATTGTAGACACCAGATGAAACAGTGGTTTATTAAAAACAATCAATATATTTCTTAAATCAATCTGTTTATGAGAAAAGGTCAAGACACTTTGATTTTCGTTTCAACAATTATGATGATACGAGTTGCACATGCGAATTAAAATTAATTGGCCAACAAATCGGTCATCATTATTTCAATATAAATATAAAAATGCAATTCCATTTTATTGAATTGCATTCAAATTCAATAAAAAATAGTATTTCAATTCTATTAAATATTTTTATGTGTCTTTATTTAAATTATCTATGATGATTATCACTAATTATTCAACAAATTTGATTGATTAATACGAGTTGATTTTCTGTTACGATGGATCGACGAAACAATAGCAAGTCCAATAGCTGCTTCAGCAGCTGCAATGGCTATAACAAAGATTGAGAAAATGTCTCCTTTTAATTGGCGACTATCAAATATATCAGAAAATGTTACAAGATTGATATTAACCGAATTTAGTATAAGCTCAAGACACATAAGCGCTCTAACCATGTTTCGACTTGTGATCAATCCATAGATACCGATAGAAAATAAATAAACACTCAAAAGAAGGACATGCTCAAACATCATTGACTAACTCCTTATCAATCTCGATTCATTTCAATATGAACAACAATTCAACCGATTCAATTGATTAGAATAGAACAATTACACAACAAAAGAAGATATTGACGGTAGATAGATTTAACTAAAAATTTCTATTTATTTATTTAGAATTTAGTTAGAATTCTAAGAATTGGGAATCATTATAAGTTAAGTATTTTTATTGCTTATTGTCGAGCCATAGTAATTGCACCTATCAAGGAAACTAAAAGAATTATTGAAATGAGTTCAAATGGAAGATAAGAATCTGTTGATAAATGAATCCCAATTTGTTGAACGTTATTTATTAGGTCCTGTTCCATAATCTGGTTTGACCTTGCAGTCCAAATAATTCCGTACCATGACGTATCTGGGATAGTAGTAATTAGTGAAAAAAGAATAGTTGTACAAACCATCAAAGTGACCCCATCTCCAATGGTCCAAAAATAGGAATTATTGAAATATTCTGAACCATTCATGAACATTACAGCAAATATGATCAAGATATTTATGGCTCCCACATAAATAAGGAGCTGTGCGGCAGCTACAAAATAGGAGTTCGATGAAATATAGAATAAGGATATACAAACAAGAACCAATCCCAATGAAAAGGCAGAATAAATTGGATTGGTAAATAATACTACCCCCAGACCCCCTAATACAAGAATTGACCCCAGAAATACAACAAGAATATCATGTATTGGTCCAGGTAAATCCATTATGTATAAAATACAAAATAAATAACTTTAACTATTTCATGACCTTACTTTAACTTTACTAAATAAATGGTCCAGGAAAGGAAAAAGGGTTACCCTATTTTTGTTTTCTTGTATATAATATTGTATATGATACATTTATAATTGAATTGAATTTGAATATGGATTAATGTAGATATAGATAAAATTATCGGGCCAACCTTACTTTATTTATATTTATCCGAAAGAAAAAAAAAAAGAAAAAAGTAGTTGAAATTTGCTATTTCGAAATCATCACTAAAAATATATTTTTAGTTTAAATCAAAGAGTGATTCTCAACAATCATTAGTTTTTATTTGTAGTTACTGACTACCCAAAATAAAAAGCTTGGATCCTTTATATCAAAACAAAATCTTAGTAATCGGTAATTGTTCTTGAATCAAAGGGTTTATCTTTGTCTATTTTTATTTGAGTCGAATTCATAACTGCTTGAATTGTATAATCTCCAATTATTGAGATTGGTAATCGACCCAAAGCAATTTGATTATAATTCAATTCGTGACGATCATAAGTAGAAAGTTCATATTCTTCAGTCATTGATAAACAATTTGTTGGACAATACTCGACACAGTTACCACAAAATATACAAACCCCGAAATCTATACTATAATTAAGTAATTGTTTCTTTTTAATATCTCTTTCAAATCTCCAATCAACAACGGGTAGATCTATCGGGCATACACGAACACATACTTCACAAGCAATACATTTATCAAATTCAAAGTGGATTCTACCTCGGAAACGCTCTGATGTGATCGATTTTTCATAAGGATATTGAATAGTTACAGGTAAACGATTTGTGTGGGATAAGGTAATTATGAAACTTTGACCAATGTACCTTGCAGCTCGTATTGTTTGTTGACCATAATTCATGGACCCAATTACCATAGGGAACATATTGTAGATATACATGAAAAATTTGACGTTTCTTTCTCTTGTTTGATAGAGATTATGAATCTAAAATAGTGTTATCGTATTCTCTTATTTATAATGAAACAAGTTGGGAAGAAGTTGTTAATAACAGATTACCTAGAGAAATAGGTAAAAGAAATTTCCATCCAAGATTTAATAACTGGTCCATTCTCATTCTAGGTAAAGTCCATCTTGTTGTGATAGAAATGAAGAGAAACAAATAAGCTTTAGTTAATGTAATAAGGATACCCATTGTCATTCCAAAAATGCCGGCGATTTTTTTTATTCCGAAAAGCTCAGAAATGGATATATACGGAATAGGTAAATTCCACCCACCTAAGTAAAGAACTGTTACAAATAATGAAGAAACTAATAAATTTAGGTAAGAAGCAAGATAAAATAAACCGTATTTGATACCCGAATACTCGGTTTGATAACCTGCTACTAATTCCTCCTCCGCTTCTGGTAAATCAAAGGGCAATCTCTCACATTCGGCTAGAGAAGAAATTAGAAAAACAATAAATCCTATAGGCTGACGCCACAGATTCCACCCCCAAAAACCATATTTTGACTGTGCTTCAACTATATCAACTGTACTTGAACTGTTAGATAATCATAGTCGATAATAACATCACTGTTCCCGTCGCTATTTCAAAACCGTACGTGAGACCTCAGCTTCATACGGCTCCTCGATGGCCACAAAAAAAATGTAAGGATGGGTTCGGTATTATCACCATCTTTGGATGGATAGAATAAAGATACATCGGAAAGTCCCAAATTAGACCAATGGAATTCTGTCTGCTAGAATAAGAAAAAAAGTGCTTCCGAATTGATCTCATCCTTTACAATAAAAATTTCTTTTTGTTCGGTAATAACTTAATATTTCAATAAAATACTCCTTATATCAATCAATACAAAATAAAAAGAATTAGTCATTAGTTCATGAATCGTGATAAGAATTCGATATGTATGAATATGGATAGAGAAAAGAATAAATAAGGATCCCCTTTTTTTATTATTCATTCAATTACTGCATTCCATTTCCTTTTTCCTGTTCTTCTGTCTCAGAGGAGGATACTCAAAAATAAAATAAAGAATTAATTCGTTCTTGATAGTCATTTCTTTAACCAGTGAATAGGAGCATACTCTAGATCGGAATCGTAGGGAAGTACTACTTGATCATTTCTACCAATTTCAAGTCCTTATTATGATTCGTTTTATGAAGAAATACCTATTTTTTGATACCTTACATTATCTCCATTACTAATCCTTTGTGTACCTTGGTGTTCCTAACCGTCCACTGACTTTTGATTGATCCCCGGTATAGTAATACATATGAGACAGTAGTAGAAACTCCATACAGTTGATCTTTTGTTTGCGCCCGCTTCAAGATATGATGACTAATCAAAAAATCTTAATCTTGGGGTAAGCAGTTTACACTGCTTATTTTTACTTCAACTTTATTCTTGTACATAGGGAATGAGATTGTTTCTTCTTACTACAAATTTGGAAGCTGTTTAGTTTCACTCATATAACTATCTGGTTTAACTCATCAACCCGAATGCTGAATAAAAAAAATGAAAACATCTATTCAATACATTGAACCTCTTTCTTTTTTCTTTTATTTCTAGAAGAGAGGTTCAAAGTTCATATTCCAACGAATCACACGTAGAGATATTGATAACACACATAGAGTTAATGGTATTTCATAACTAATAGATTGAGCAGCAGCTCGTAGACCACCTAAAAAGGAATATTTATTATTTGATCCATATCCTGACATAAGAAGCCCAATAGGAGCAATACTAGAAATGGCGATCCATAAAAAAACACCTATACTGAGATCGGCTAAAACAAGACGATACCCAAAAGGAATTACTAAATAACTTAGTAGAATTGATATAACCGCTATAGACGGTCCCACACTAAACAAACGAATATCTCCTCGAGATGGGAGGAGATCCTCTTTAAAAAGTAGTTTAGTCCCATCCGCTATAGCTTGAAGAATTCCCAACGGGCCAGCATATTCAGGCCCAATACGTTGTTGTATCGCTGCAGATATTTCTCTTTCTAACCACACAATTACTAGTACCCCCATTGTTATTCCCAATATAAGGGTCAAAATGGGTACAATCCATATTAGTCCATACACTTCTTTTAAAAATTCCGATGTAGAAAAAGAATTGATAGTTTGTACTTCTGTCGTATCAATTATCATTTCAACGATCAACTTCTCCCATAATGATATCTATACTACCCAATATCGTCATGATATCAGCCAATTTCATTCTTTTAACTAGCTGAGGAAGAATTTGCAAATTGATAAAACCGGGTGGACGAATTTTCCATCTCCAGGGGAAAACACTATTATCTCCTATCAAATAAATTCCCAATTCTCCTTTTGGGGCTTCCACTCTCACATAAAGTTCTTGTTTCGACAATTCTAAATTGGGTGAAGGTTTTTTACTAATAAATCTATATTCAAAATCATTCCATTCAGAATTCTTTGCTCTATCAAAGCGTCGTACTTCTAAATTTTCATAAGGTCCTCCAGGAATTCCTTCTAGAGCCTGTTGAATAATTTTTATGGATTCCTTCATTTCACCGATTCGTACTAAATAACGAGCTAATGAATCTCCTTCTTTTTGCCATTGGACTTCCCAATCGAATTCATTGTAACACTCATAATGATCAACTTTACGAAGATCCCATTGGATTCCAGAAGCTCGTAACATCGGTCCTGATAAACCCCAATTTACAGCTTCTTCTCCACCAATAATGCCCACTCCTTCAACTCGTTCCAAAAAAATGGGATTCCACGTAATAAGTTTTTGATATTCAACAACTCCTGTTAAAGAATAATCGCAGAAATCCAAACATTTATCTATCCATCCATAAGGTAGATCAGCAGCTACTCCTCCAATACGGAAATAATTATGCATCATTCGCATACCTGTGGCGGCTTCGAATAGATCATATATCAATTCCCTTTCTCTGAAAATATAGAAAAAGGGAGTCTGTGCACCGATATCCGCCATAAAAGGTCCAAGCCATAACAAATGAGAAGCTATACGGCTCAATTCCAGCATAATTACTCTGATATAGCTAGCTCTTTGAGGTACTTGAACATTTTCCAATTGTTCTGGCGCATTTACGGTTATTGCCTCTGTGAACATAGTAGCTAAATAATCCCATCGTGTTACATAAGGTAGATATTGTATAATTGTTCGATTTTCCGCTATCTTTTCCATTCCTCTGTGTAAATAGCCCAATATGGGCTCACAGTCAATAACATCTTCACCATCGAGAGTAACGATTAGTCGGAGAACACCATGCATTGATGGGTGGTGAGGCCCCATATTGACTATCATGAGATCTTTTCTTGTAACCGGTACTGTCATATCTTTTCTTCCTTAATTCATTATTCCATGAATTCCTCAAAACGAGACTCATCAAAACTAAAAATGGAATACTACTAAAAAAAATTCAAACGATTAAATTAACGAGTTTTTGGCTCTCGAATATCCAACTGACCAATTAATTTCTTATAACGTACTCTATTTTTCTTTGACAAATAAGCCAGCAACCGTTGACGTTTTCCTAGAATTTTTCGTAGACCTCTTTGTGATAAAAAATCTTTTTTGTGCAATTCCAAATGTGAAGTAAGTCTCCGTATCTTATTGGTGAAACTGAATACTTGAAATTCAACAGAACCTTTGTTTTCCTCTTTTTCTTCTTGTGGAATAATGGAAATGAATGAATTTTTGACCATAAAAAATTTTTCTATCCTTTTTCTTTCTTTTTCATGGATTTTTCCGATCAGGAAAAATAAAAAAAAAATTATGCCGGTTATTTTAATCTAGTACACACAAAAATTTGGATTTATTCATATACTACTTCTTTATTTTATCCAAATCAAATTGAAAATTTGATTTGGATAGAAAGGGATAATATGTTTCCACATTAACGAAAGAAAAGAATTTATTTCTATCTAAAAGGATTCCCCTAATTTATTTATTCCTATATCCAATTGAATGGATACACCATTCAATCTGTATCATTTACCAAAATATAACATAGCATATGCATACAGCTTTCGGTTTTCATATACCGAAAATGTCACGGAATATAGATATATATATGATATAGGAAATATACTATTAAATTAAATAATTCTAAATCGTGGATACATATGTATCCTTGACATACTGAAACGACTGCCATTATTGGTATCAAACCAATAGCGATTCATACAAGCTAAATCTTCTAATCGGTAATTGGGCCAAAGAACAAATTTACATTTAATAAATTTATTTGTATCCGTATTAAGATGCTTGTCCTCATCCAAAAATTTTCCAGAGTTTCTTATGTTATTTTCATTGCAAAATAATGGATTTCTATTTCTATCCGTAACATTCCAATTATGGGAATTGAAACAAATTAACATTCTCAATTCTCTGCGACGTCTAGGAGATAGAATATTTTCGGGAACAAGGAAATCATAATAATTTGTGTCCTCATTCACAAGCATATTCCCATATCGTACAATGGGTTTATCCAAATTCCTCTTATCAATATATCTTTTTTTTATGCATTTTCTATTAGTTTGGTGTTTATTGTTCTCGACCAATGAAATACTTATAGTTTGATATATAATTAATTTTCCATCCCTTTTTATAGATAGACGAATTGGTTCGATAATTAATATTCCCTTTTTTATCAATTCTGTAAGAGCTAGATCTTTCTGAATTAGCATTACATCCAGATGCATCTCTCCTCTTTGAATCGAGGATATAGCAATTTCTTTTGGATTTATCAGTCTAAGTAAGAGACAATATACCTTGATATTATTGATCATTCTTTGGTTCAAGGAGTCATCCCATCTTAATTGAAAAAGAAAATATTTTTTCAGGAAGAAATCTAGTTCTGCTTCCTTGTTTTTCTTGGATTGTTTTTTCTTCTTACCTTTTTTAATGGTAATGTCTGATCTCGCATAATTCTCTTCAATATCTTTTTTTTTGTTTTCTTTTCGTAGATCTGATACAAGATTTACTTGGTCCTGTTGCTCATTTTTTTGTTGGTTGGAATTTTCTAATTTAAGATATTTTTTTTGATGAGATATCATCTGAAGATTATTTTTTCCATTTATATTGATGTTTTTATTTTGACTTTTATTTTTATAAAAATAAAAGTCAAAAAGAAGTAATTTGATTGGTATAATCCATGGTTTAATCTTATATGCATCAAAAAGTAAGACAAATTCTGGGAAGAACCAAGATTCTAGATTTGATATGGTATGATAAACTCTTTCTTGATTCATTCCCATCCAATTAAAAAAAATACTTTTTTGATTGGATGGGTTGATTTCTTGATGAATCGTAAGAGAAAAAATATCTTTTTTTTTCAATTTGTTGTTGATTTTTTTTTCAGTCTTAGTATTTTTATCAATTTTGGTACCGATATGTGTATTGGTCCAGGTCTCAATATCGATATTTTTTCTAAGACAAAAGTGGAGAATTTGACAATCAAAATATTTTCTATCTAGATTTTTATGCGTATCAATAATATATCCTTCTTCTAGATAATCACTAATAGCTGTACTTACCAATACATAAAATGATTCGGATTTTGGTTTATTGAAATTATATGGAATTTTGTGAACCCCATTTACTTGTAATCTTGACCCATAAATATAAAAATCCTCCTTATCCCCATAGTTCATATATTTATGTGATAAAAGATCATATCTGTAGTGTTTTTTCCATTTTTCTTTTTGATTTGTCAATGAATCCGCTGCATAGTAATTTTGTTTCACGTAATGAATTAATTGGTCTTTTTCTTTTTTATATGAATCCGCTTTAATTGAGTCCTTATTTTGAATCCTATAACGTTGATTGATTCTATTTCGCCATTTTTGTGGTACTAACCGCGACCATTTGGTTTGAGATAAATTGTATTGATAATGCCCCTTTAACCAGTTTTTCCATTCAATCATTCCAGACTTATGAATTTTCTTATGTCTTGAATTGTAATCAAATATTCCTCGTGTCATACAATAATCCTTGATTTTATCCTTAATAAAAGGATAAGTCCCCTGATATTGAAGTAGAGATTTCAATTGATACTTGTTAAGTAATTGGGTTTGTGATAATTTGTAAAATACATATGCTTGGGACAAGGAGGATAAGTCATAATACATTTTTGTACTATTACTAATATTAGTATTCGAAAAGGACTTTTTTATAGTGGAAAAAAAGTTCATTGTATTTTGATCTCTTTCATCAATTCCTTCCTGATTTGTTTGATCGTTGTAAACGGATTTATTGATTATTTTTTTTGTTGATTCAAAGAAAAGTTGGAAATAGATCCTGTGAATGGTAATCATACATAGCAAGATATCTATATATATATTTTCAATCAGAGATTTCATAAAATAATGTGATTTACGTATTAATCGTATATTTATTCTTTGGAATATCTGCCAAATATGTTTCTGTGATTTCGATCTTTTATCATCACAAGTTAGAATTATTTTTTTCTTGTCTTTTGTGATTCGTTCTATTTGATTCCTGATTGTGATTGTTCTATCAGAAAGATCTTTCATCTTTTTTTCTATGAGTGAATGATTTGTCCAATTCATGGATTGGATTTGAATGGTTGATTTGTGAATAATCTTATTATTTATTTCGGAATCTTTTCCATTTTCAGCCGTTTCATATACTTTCACCTTGCTCAATTCAAATAAGAATATTGGGTTTACTTTTTGAATTTCCTTCATTATTCGTTTTAGAACTAGAAGTATTTTAATGATCCATCTTGTTTTTTCTTTTGAAACTTTTAGAAGTAGAAATAAATCCTTTTTAACTTTTCTAACTTTTTTTTGGAGTTCTTTATAAATGGGTTCAAAAAAGGAAGGTCGTTTTCGGGGATTCCCAAAAGGGAATTCCGCTTCCATTCCCCAAACCGTTAAAAAACAAAAATTGTCTTTTTTTCCTTTTTTTTTTATTTGATCCCTAGGATGAGATCGTATTTTAGATCTTCGCCAAGGTTTCAAACAGAAAGGAAATAGAATCTTTATCTGAATACCGTCTGTTAACCAATCTTTGGGAAATTCAGTTTCTGATAATTGAACACCATTATAAGTGCATTTAACATGCATTTCTCTATTCCACTCCTTCAAATCCTCATACCATTCGGGGAATTGGAATAATAACATACGGCCAATATTTTTAGCAATTATCAATGAAGGCAATACAATGTATTTTCTAAGAAAAGATTGGGTTACTAACATCAAACCTCTTATTGCTTGAGCTAATATAATGCTATCCCAAGTTTCTGATATTACTATACGTTCATTTTCCTCTTTTTTTTCTTCGTTTTTTTTCTCTTTTTCCCTTGTCTCTTCCTCCTCAAAATCAAAATGTGAAATTTTCAATTCTGGTTCTCTCCCCACCGAATTCCTAAAAATGAGATTCATCATTTCAGAGATATAAAAAGAAGAAAAAAAAAATGTTTTGTCTATTCGATCCAAAAAAAGCGGAGAATGCACATTTGCTTGAAACATTTCCCAAATAACCGTTTTACGTCTTTGAGCACGCATGGATCCTTTGATTATATCCCGACGAAAATCCGATTGTTGCGAGTAACGTATCAAAGCCACCTCTTCTGCTTGATCACTATTATTAGTATTATTTGTAGTTGTAATAGGGTTGGTATTCTGATTGTTATCAGTATAAATTACTACGCGTTTGGCTTTTCTTGAACGAATTTCATGATCTTCCTTAGATTCTTCCTCATTTTCTTCCTCCTGTTCTTCCAAATCATCAGTTAATTTGTATGACCACCGAGGAACCCTTTTACGGATTTCTTCTATTCCAATAGATTTATTTCTAATTATTGTTTGATCGTTTGGATCAGTTGTAATTACATCGAATACCCATTTTAAAGCTTTTGTTTGATTTTCTAAATCAATTCTTGTTTGCTCTCTCAATAAAGAATATTTTTTAAAATGCAAAATGGGTGCAGGCTCAAAAGGAAATTCTTTGATTGAGGTTAAGGAATTACCAATATAATTCAGTAATGATTCCCTATCAGGCGGATTCTTTTGATGTTCAAATTTTCTGGAATAATTAGAATTATTAGGAAGTAGCCCATAAATCTTATTTATCCAATTGATTTCTATGGAATCCTCCGTATCTGTAGAAGTGATTAAATCATTCATGATCATATGTGAATAGAATTTTTTTATTGTTCCACGATATGGTCCCCTCAAAAAAGGGTCATACGTTTTGGGCAAGTATTTTTGTTCGTTTTCATCATTGCATAATCTGGTCCTTTTTTCGAGCATATCTAGAGCAAGAAATCCCTTTTCTTTTTCTAGAGCTTTTGTTCGACTTATTAATTCATTGTTCAAGTTGTACTTTTTTTGCTC